AAAGACCTCAACATTATTGGTTGATAGAGAAGAGAATCAAAGTTCATTTACCAATTAGTTACGAAATGCTATGGTTCTTACATATGATTTCTGAATGAAATCCAATTCCGAAGTAATTCGTCGAGATTGTGCACCCTTTGTTCCTATTTCTGCTATAAAAAATAATAGAAAGAAAGTGCAGCCGGTGAAATCCAACCTATTCTTGAAATACACAACTCGCACACACTCCCTTTCCAAAAAAAATCAATACACCCAGCACTACGCTTAGATTTATTGGATTTGTTGCTAAAATATCGGTATTAAATTCGAAACTCCCAGCGGATGGCCAGTGCCCCACGGAAACAAAAGAATCGGTTCTATTTTTCATATGCTCTCCCTTTATAGATAGGACTAACAAAGAACAGAGTTCTTTTTGTATCACTCCGCTTATTATTCTTAATCTTAATGGAATTTGAGAATTCTCAAATTTATTAGTTATGGTTATGTTTTTATTCTTCTTTTTTTTTTTTTTACATTTTTCTTCTACTTAAACATTAAACAAAAGGATTTGCAAATAAAAGAGCTAATGCCACGACCAGTCCATAAATGGTTAAAGCTTCCATAAAAGCCAGACTCAGCAATAAAGTACCTCGTATTTTACCCTCTGCTTCTGGTTGTCTCGCAATACCTTCTACGGCTTGGCCCGCAGCAGTTCCTTGACCAACCCCAGGTCCGATAGAAGCAAGCCCTACAGCCAATCCAGCAGCAATAACGGAAGCAGCAGAAATAAGTGGATTCATGGTAAGTTCCTCGCACTAAAAAAAGAAATGATTAATGATACAACCAACCAATGAATTAGTACTTAATCTACTTCTTTTTCTACTTCTCAGGTCGAAGTAACTAAAAGCTCCAAATGGAATTCAGAATATTACTGAATTGTCAGAACTACTTCGAGATATCGTTTTTCCTTTCTACCTTATGACCTTATGTAAATAGATATGTATATAGTTTTAGTAATTGCATTTCCTTGTTTATAAACTATTCTATTATTTCTCTTTCATTCAATTCACAATCACAGACAAAATAGAAAAAGGACTGATATGGGAATCCATATAAATGCAGTGGACTAGAAAAAAAGAGATAGGGGTCATTACTATCTAACTAGTAAATAGCATAGAATTTTATTCTTCCATAACGTAAATCACCTGCACTTTTTATTCTATAACTAGTAAATAGCATAGAATTTTATTCTTCCATAACGTAAATCACCTGCACTTTTTATTCTATACATATATGTAGTAGGATCCCCAACCCTTCTTTCTTTCTTGATATATACATACATGTAGCTATTTGCATTTTATTCTACAACTCAGTGGATTATATGGAACCCCCCGCATTGCTTGATTTGGGATAAGCTTCAAAAAAGACTAGACTATTTCAAAAGTTAGTCAATGATGACCCTCCATGGATTCACCTATATAAGCCGCAGCCAAAGTTGCAAAAATAAGAGCTTGAATACCGCTTGTAAATAATCCAAGAAACATGACAGGTATAGGAACTACTGAAGGCACTAAAGAAACAAGAACAACAACCACTAATTCATCAGCCAATATATTCCCAAAAAGTCGAAAACTAAGAGATAAAGGTTTGGTGAAATCTTCTAGAATATTAATTGGTAAAAGTATTGGAGTTGGTTGAATGTATTTCCCGAAATATCCCAATCCTTTTTTACTAAGACCCGCATAGAAATATGCCACTGACGTGGGTAAAGCTAAAGCAACAGTAGTATTTATATCATTCGTGGGCGCAGCTAACTCTCCATGAGGTAACTTTATGATTTTCCAAGGTAAAAGAGCGCCTGACCAGTTAGAAACAAAAATAAATAGGAACATCGTTCCTATAAAAGGAACCCAAGGACCATACTCCTCTCCAATCTGAGTTTTGCTCAAGTCTTGAATAAATTCAAGGACATATTCGAAGAAATTCTGACCGTCGGTCGGAATGGTTTGTGGATTCCGAACAGCTATGATGACTGAACCTAATAAGATAGCAATTACAACCCAAGAAGTGATAAGTACTTGGGCATGAATTTGTAAACCTCCTATTTGCCAATATAAATGTTGGCCTACTTCTACACCTGATATATCATATAACCCTTTGAGTGTTTTAATGGAACATGGTATAACATTCATATTGTCCTCTAACAGAAATCAAACTTCAAAAAAGTAATTATTTTGATTCAACCATTTCTTTCTCAATTCATCTATGTTCAATCATGTATTTGAGTAGTCAAAACATAGTTCAAACTCCAAAAGATGCAAACCAAAATAGTAACAATCAAAGAGAGTTCACCAAAAACAAACTAATCTTCTTCTTTATTCTTCTTAATGATAAGAGTAATGATAAGATAATCAACCATTTTTTATATAACTGGAACGGCCCTCACAAATTGCAGATACTAATTTGGTAAGAATCAATCGAATCGAAGCTATAGCATCATCGTTGGCCGGAATAGAAATATCTGCAAGATCTGGGTCACAATTTGTATCAATTAAACAAATCGTCGGAATACCCAAAATGGAACATTCTCGAAGAACCGTATATTCTTCTTGCTGATCAACGATAATTACAATATCGGGCAATCCCGTCATATATTTGATCCCACCCAGATATGCTTGCAAGGTAGATAAATTTCTCTTCAACATTGCTGCATCTCCTTTGGGGAGACGATTGAATTTCCCCATCTTTTGTTCTGTTCTTAAGTCCCTGAACTTCTGAAGTCTTGTTTCTGTAGTATACCAATTCGTTAACATACCACCAAGCCATTTTTTATTAACATAATGACATCGAGCCCTTATTGCTGCTGATGCTACTAAATCCGCTGCTTTCTTTTTGGTGCCAACGATTAAGAATTTTTTTCCCCTACTTGCTGCATCAAAAACTAAATCGCAAGCTTCTGATAAAAAACGAGCAGTTATAGTAAGATTTGTAATATGAATACCCTTACGCTTTGCAGAGATGTAAGGAGCCATTCTAGGATTCCATTTATTAGTACCATGACCAAAATGAACTCCTGCTTCCATCATTTCTTCCAAATTGATGTTCCAATATCGTCTTCCCATTTTCCCACACTTTCTCTTTTTTTTTTTTTTTTTCAAAGAGATTCAGTACCCTATGAAATAAATAATTGTTCCGACGGAACCTTCTACCAGGATTGACCATTGATCTACGACCCAAACCATGAATTTCATTCTTTATTTTTTATTTCATTGATTACGAAATACATAATTGGACCGGAGAGTTAAAGTAAAAAGAATGAACCTCTTGTTAAGAATTAGTAAATTACATTACGTAAATGATTGGTCTGATGTCTCATGGAAAGTGTTTGGGGCACAAGAACAAAATAATTCTCTATGGTATAACAAAATATCTCTCATTTCCAACTCGAATAGATCCTTCCTTTTAATTTTCAAATGAATATTTTTGTCTTGCTTTGAACGATGTACTAATTTGTTGAATCCGGTACCAACCGGTATAATCCCCCCCAGAACAACGTTCTCTTTCAGGCCTTTCAACCAATCAATACGACCTCGTAGAGCAGCTTTTGCTAAAACTCGAGCAGTTTCTTGAAAACTCGCTTCGGATATGAAACTTTGAGTATTCAGAGATGACTTCGTTATTCCCAATAAGATTGCCCGATAACAGATCGCTTCGTCCAAAACGCGCCCTGCTCGCTCTGCTCGCAACAATCCAATAAATTCCCCAGGTAAAAAAACATTAGACATTCCATCTTCTGAAACCAAAACTCTTGATGTTACTTGACGTACAATAATCTCTATATGTCTATTATGGATCTGTACCCCTTGGGATCGATAAACCTTTTGGATCTTATTAACCAAAGAGATACGACTTTGGGCTATGGTTAGTTCAGCTCCAATCAAGAATCCCCAAGGGATCCCAAGAATCCTTCGGATACGTTCGTCCCAACCTTCAACTCTTCTTTCGAGGTTCATCGATATTGAATCAATTGAACGAACTTCTAAGATTTGTTCCACTTTTGGAAGACCTTGCGTTATGTCACCAGATCTCGATTTTTCATATATAAATGTAATTAATGTGTCTCCTTCAGAAAAGATTTCTCCATAATGGCCATGGACAGTTGCTCCTGGAGTGACCAAATAGGGCTTAGATGATCTTATAACTAAAGAGTCAACATGAACAATGAAAATTTGACCAGATTTTTTTATGCGTAATCCATATTTCAATAGACATGCATTTTCACAAAGGAATTGTCCAAGGCTAATTATTGTCCATGCCTCTTCACAAGAATCGTGATGGAGAAAACACCAATTCAAATGGAATGAATTCCAAATGATGTTACTGCATGGATCGGGATTATAAATCCTACTATTTTCATCTAGGAAACAGTATTGAAATGGAAGTACTTGAAGCACTTGGAAAGTCTGTTGAAAATTTTCAAGTAAAAAATATTTCTTTAAAAAGACTTGATTATAAGTTCTTAAATAGTAAGATGAACGAAGATTTACTATTTTAGGCACAATAGTACCTAAAGGACCCAACAAATCCCTAATTGGAGTCATGGGATCCGATCCTTTTGTCGCATTATTATATCTCGAAGTATTGAAGGGACCAATTCGAGAGCAATTGGATGATGACAAAATTATGAAAGATTGGCATTCCTTATTTCGATTCAACAACGTACCAAGAGTTCCCTTATGTTGGGGAAATGCTTGAATCTTTGCCTTGGAATCAAAAGGATTTCTATAGATACGATCTAATTCATTATTGGAAATCAATCCTGAACCTGGCGTATCATACCTTTTTTCGGTATACGAAATAGTGGACTTTACTAACTCAATTCGGATGAAATCACGAAGCAGATCATTTGCCCTTATTTCAACAAAAGAAGCATGAACCTCTTCTTCTATAGAACTCTTTTTTTCTTGGTCCCAAGTCAATACTAAGCAAGCCCGAACTAATTGAATACTTGTGTGAGAAAT